AATAATGTAATAACTTTTCATTTTAATGTAGTATACACAATAATCATAATTTATTTATATTCATTTTATCAATTAACATTAATCAATCCGATTTTTAGTTCATTTGGATAGTGATACAAAAAGACGATACCAAATAGTTTAGTACAAAGATTATGTTTATTAATTTCTAGCTTTAATTGATACGCCATTTCCTTATTTTTATCCTAAACTGGGATGTAAGACAGTACATGTGTGCATCGAGTTACTTGCATATTACATGGATATTTACAGATCACGTACAGCAGAAAAATTTTAAAATATGCTTGATAGAACAACAGAATATATAGGAAACTCAAAATTTGAAATTAGGGATACATATATATCCTTAACATACTAAAGCGGCTCCCGTTATTGGTGTCAAACCAATAGCGATTCATACAAGCTAAATCCTCTAATCGAGAATTAGGCCAAAAAAAGAACTTTAATTTAATGACTTCATTTTTTTTTCTGTCAAAATTTTCACTTTCATCCAAAAATTGACTCCATTTTTTTAGCTTGTTCTCCTTGCAAAATAATTGATTTCTATGCACATTAGTTTGATTCTTTAAATTGAAAGAAATTAGAATTCTCAATTCTCTACGACGTCTAGATGATAAAATTTTTTCCGGAACGGGCAAATCATAATTCTTTTTGTCTCTATTTAGGGTTTTACGTGTTGGAATGGATTCATCAAAATGATTCTTAGCAACGTTTTGGGGGTTTCGATATCTTTGATTACTTTGGTGTTTACTTTTATGAACCAACGAAATACCTATGATTTGATACATAAAAAACTGTCCGTCATTTTTTACAGATAGACGGGCAGGTTCCATAATTAATATTCCCTGTTTCGTGAATTGTGTAAGATTTAAACGTCTCCTCATTATATCCAGATTCATTTCTTTCCTTTGAATATAGGATATAGTAATTTTTCTTACATTTATGAGACTAATCAGGAGACCATATATTTGGATATTATTCATCATTTTTTGATTCAATTGATTCAAACGTCCAGTCCATCTTAATTGCAAAGGAAAATCTCCTTTGAGGAATATTTTTAGTTTTTCGATCGATTCTAAAAAAGATTCTTCAATATTGTTTTGATTCTTTAATTCAAAATAGTGTTTTGAGTTGGATGGGCTAAAATTGAAAAAATCCTCATCCTCCTCTTGCTTTTCCTTTCTATTTTTATTTTTACTAAAATTTGGATTTATATTCAAATGAAAAAGAAGTAAGTTGCTTGGGATAAACCAAGGTTTCTCTTTATATTTATGATAAAGTATCACAAACTCTGGAAATAAAAAAAATGTCGGATTTGGTATGAGGCGATTTAGGATTAATAATTTTTCATTCATTCCCATCCAATCAAAAGAAATTCCCATCCAATCAAAAAAGACCTTTTTATAATTGATTTCGGAATGTGAATCAATCGGAAGATAAAAAAGACCATTCTTATTCATTTTATCCCTTATTTGGATTTGGTTAGGTTCAACCTGAAGATTTGTATTCAATTTCCAATCCAAATATTTTCTATCTTTATTTTTATATATAATATCATTTTTTACTAGATAATTCTTGATAGGAATATTTTTGAGTATGTTAACAATTTTTTCTTTCTTTCTGGTGGAATTTTCTTGCTTCTTATTTGTTTCTAATGACGATCTATAAATATAGGACTTCTTCTTAGTTTCAGAATGAAGATATTTATATGATAAACGATCGTATCTATAGTTTTTTTTTAAATGATCTTCTTTATTTGGTAATAAATAGACTTTAGAAAAAAAATTTTTTTTGTCATCAAATAACGAGTCTTTTTCATAGGAATACCCTTTCTTTAGATCCTTATTTTGAGACGATTCATTTTTTACAGTTCGCCATTTTTGTGGGACTAATTTAGCCCATGTAATCTGAGATAAATCGTATTGATAATGACCTCTTAACCAGTTTTTCCATGGATTCATTCCATAATTTGGAAGTTTCTTATGTCTTACTTCGGAATCAAATATTCCTTGTGTTCCAAAAAAATCCTTTATTTCATTCTTAAGAAAAAAAGACGGTCCATTATACTGAAGAATAGATCTTAACTTATTGAAGTTAATAACCTGGGTTTGTGATAATTTGAAAAAGACATATTTTTGTGACAAGTAAGATAAATCAAAAAAAATATGTGACTTCCGCTTACTATTTCTAAGATTATAAAAAGCCTTTTTTATAGTCATAGTCGAAATAAAGTCAATTTGATTTTGTTTTGTTTTATTAATCTTTTCTTGATTTGTTTCGTTATTGTCAATGTATTTCTCACTAATTTTTTTTGTGGATTCCATCAAAAGTTGTAGAGTTATTCTGCGCATATTAATGATACATAGAAAGATATCTATGTATATTTTTTCAATGAAAAATTGAAGTATTAATTCAAGATTTTTTCTTTTTAATATTTTCCAAATTTTGGGGGGTGATTCTCCATTATTTTTTTTATTTTTTT